GCCAACGTAGCTTAAGTAAAGCATAACACTGAAGATGTTAAGATGGGCCCTAGAAAGCTCCGTAAGCACAAAAGCTTGGTCCTGACTTTACTATCAGCTCTGGTTAGATTTATACATGCAAGTATCCGCAGCCCTGTGAGAATGCCCTACATATTCCCATGCATGGAAAAAAGGAGCAGGCATTAGGCACGGCCCCCAAACCAGCCCAAAACGCCTTGCTTAGCCACACCCCCAAGGGACTTCAGCAGTAATAGACATTAAGCTATAAGTGAAAACTTGACTTAGTTAAACCAAGAGGGCCGGTTAAACTCGTGCCAGCCACCGCGGTTATACGAGAGGCCCAAGTTGATAAATGCCGGCGTAAAAAGTGGTTAGTATTATACTTTACTAAAGCCAAACATCTTCAAAGCTGTCATACGTTCCCGAAGACAGGAAGCTCTTCTACGAAAGTGGCTTTAAGTTTTACACTCCACGAAAGCTAGGAAACAAACTGGGATTAGATACCCCACTATGCCTAGCCTTAAACACAGGTGACTACTTTACACCTATCGCTTGCCAGGGAACTACGAGCCCCAGCTTAAAACCCAAAGGACTTGGCGGTGCTTTAGACCCCCCTAGAGGAGCCTGTTCTAGAACCGATACCCCCCGTTAAACCTCACCCTCTCTTGTTTTTCCCGCCTATATACCGCCGTCGTCAGCTTACCCTATGAAGGATGCACAGTAAGCAGAATTGGTATAACCCAAAACGCCAGGTCGAGGTGTAGCGTACGAGAGGGGAAGAAATGGGCTACATTCACTGAGCCAGTGAACAACGGACGATGCCTTGAAATAAACATCCAAAGGAGGATTTAGCAGTAAGAGGAAAAACAGAGAGTCCCTCTGAAACTGGCCCTGAAGCGCGCACACACCGCCCGTCACTCTCCCCAAAGACAACATAATTATAAATAAGAAAAAATCAAAACAAAGGGGAGGCAAGTCGTAACATGGTAAGTGTACCGGAAGGTGCACTTGGAAAAATCAGAGTGTAGCTAAAATAGTATAGCATCTCCCTTACACTGAGAAGATACCCGTGCAAATCGGGTCACACTGAAAAAAGCCTCCCAACAGCTAGCCCAACATTCCAAACCCAACAAACAACATTAATACCCCCAAAACTACAAAACAACACTAAACAAATCATTTTTCCTCCCTAGTATGGGCGACAGAAAAGGAACACAGGCGCCATAGAGAAAGTACCGCAAGGGAAAGCTGAAAGAGAAATGAAAAAACCCAGTAAAGAGTAAAAAAGTAGAGACACCTGCTCGTACCTTTTGCATCATGAACTAGTTAGTAAACACCGAGCAAAGTGTACTTTAGTCCGAAGCCCCGAAACTTAGCGAGCTACTCCAAGACAGCCTATTACAGGGCCAACCCGTCTCTGTGGCAAAAGAGTGGGAAGATCTTAGAGTAGAGGTGACAGACCTACCGAGCCTAGTTATAGCTGGTTACCTACAAAATGAATAGAAGTTCAGCCTCTATATTTCTCTTTTCCTCCCTGGTTAACACCACATAAGTGATAGCAAGAAAAACAGAGTGTTATTCAAAGGGGGAACAGCCCCTCTGAACAAAGATACAACTTTAATAGGAGGTTAAAGATCAAAAGACAACAAAGCAAATACCTCAGTGGGCCTAAAAGCAGCCACCCCTATAGAAAGCGTTAAAGCTCAAGTATACTGCCACTTACAATTAAGACAACCCCATCTTAAACCCCTCCCTGCATTAGTAGGTCTTTTCATGCAAACATGAAAAAGATAATGCTAGTATGAGTAATAAGAGGAACTAGATCCTCTCCCGGCACCTGTTTAAACCAGAACGAACATGCACTGAAAATTAACGCCCCCAACTAAAAGAGGGCCCTGAGAAACACCACAGTACCCAAGAAGTACTCTCAAAACAAAAGCGTTAACCCCACACAGGAGTGCCAAAGGAAAGACTAAAAGAAAAAGAAGGAACTCGGCAAACATTGGCCTCGCCTGTTTACCAAAAACATCGCCTCTTGCATTTAAGCATATAAGAGGTCCCGCCTGCCCTGTGACTCATTAGTTTAACGGCCGCGGTATTTTGACCGTGCGAAGGTAGCGTAATCACTTGTCTTTTAAATGGAGACCTGTATGAATGGCATAACGAGGGCTAAGCTGTCTCCTTTTTCCAGTCAATGAAATTAATCTTCCCGTGCAGAAGCGGGAATTTATACATAAGACGAGAAGACCCTATGGAGCTTTAGACAAAAGGCAGTTCATATTAAAACAACTAGACAAAAAGAACAAACCAAATGATTTCTGCCCTTATGTTTTTGGTTGGGGCGACCACGGGGGAACAAAAATCCCCCATGTGGAATAGGAACTTTTTCCTCAAAATTAGAGCCACAGCTCTAGTAAACAGAATTTCTGACCTACAAGATCCGGCAAAGCCGATCAACGAACCGAGTTACCCTAGGGATAACAGCGCAATCCTCTTTTAGAGCCCATATCGACAAGGGGGTTTACGACCTCGATGTTGGATCAGGACATCCTAATGGTGCAGCCGCTATTAAGGGTTCGTTTGTTCAACGATTAAAGTCCTACGTGATCTGAGTTCAGACCGGAGTAATCCAGGTCAGTTTCTATCTATGAGATGCTCTTTTCTAGTACGAAAGGACCGAAAAGAGGAGGCCAATGATGTAAGCATGCCTCACTCCCACCTGCTGAATACAGCTAAAACAGGTAAAGGGGCATACCCCTACTGCCTGAGAAAGAAGGCAAGTTAAAGTGGCAGAGCCCGGAAACTATGCAAAAGGCCTAAGCCCTTTAAACAGAGGTTCAAATCCTCTCTTTAACTATGATAACAATTATCCTTACCCACATCCTCAACCCACTTGCATACATTGTACCAGTACTATTGGCTGTTGCATTCCTAACCCTACTAGAACGGAAAGTACTAGGCTACATGCAACTGCGAAAAGGTCCAAATGTCGTAGGCCCCTATGGTCTCCTACAACCTATTGCTGATGGTGTAAAACTATTTATCAAAGAGCCTGTCCGACCCTCCACTGCCTCCCCCTTACTATTCCTAATTGCCCCCATTCTTGCATTAACCCTTGCCCTTACCCTATGAGCACCCATCCCCCTTCCCCACCCAGTAGCAGACATCAACTTGAGCATCCTGTTCATCTTGGCCCTCTCAAGCCTAGCCGTTTATTCAATCCTAGGCTCAGGATGAGCATCAAACTCAAAATATGCACTCATTGGCGCACTACGAGCAGTGGCCCAAACAATTTCATATGAAGTAAGCCTCGGTCTTATCCTACTAAGTGCCATCATCTTCACAGGAGGATTTACACTTCAAACATTTAACATCACCCAAGAAAGCATCTGACTTGTCTTTCCTGCCTGACCCCTCGCTGCAATATGATACATCTCAACATTAGCAGAAACAAACCGAGCACCCTTTGATTTAACAGAGGGAGAGTCAGAACTTGTTTCTGGCTTCAATGTGGAATATGCAGGTGGACCATTTGCCCTCTTCTTCCTTGCAGAATATGCCAACATCCTTTTAATAAATACACTCTCTGCAACCCTTTTCTTAGGAGCCTCACACTTCCCACACCTCCCAGAACTAACCTCAATTAACCTGATGACCAAAGCTGCATTCCTCTCAGTTCTTTTCTTATGAGTACGAGCCTCATACCCCCGCTTTCGTTATGACCAACTGATGCACCTAATTTGAAAAAACTTCCTCCCACTCACACTAGCTCTTGTAATCTGACATCTTGCTCTCCCCCTTGCACTTGCAGGACTACCACCCCAAGGCTAGCATGGAGCCGTGCCTGAAACAAAGGGCCACTTTGATAGAGTGAATAATGGGAGTTAAAGTCTCCCCGACTCCTTAGAAAGAAGGGACTCGAACCCTACCTGAAGAGATCAAAACTCTTAGTGCTTCCACTACACCACTTCCTAGCAAGGTCAGCTAAATAAGCTTTTGGGCCCATACCCCAAACATGTTCATTAAAATCCTTCCCTTGCTAATGAACCCCTACATCCTAGCATTTCTCTACCTTTGCCTCATCCTAGGTACCTCAATTACTGTTTCTAGCTCTCATTGGCTGCTAGCATGAATAGGACTAGAAATCAACACACTAGCCATCATCCCACTAATAGCCCAAAACCACCACCCCCGAGCCACAGAGGCAGCCACAAAATACTTTTTAACACAAGCCACTGCTGCAGCCACCCTCCTCTTTGCAAGCATCACCAACGCATGACTAACAGGACAGTGAGATATCAAGCTTATGGCCCACCCAATTCCTACAACCATAATTCTACTTGCACTCTCACTTAAAATTGGACTTGCCCCCCTCCACACATGACTTCCAGAAGTACTTCAAGGGCTTGATTTAACCACAGGGCTTATCCTTTCAACTTGACAAAAACTTGCACCTTTTAGCCTTCTACTACAAATCCCTGCCTACAGCCAAGACCTCTTAATCCTTATAGGCCTAGCATCTACACTAGTTGGAGGGTGAGGAGGCCTAAACCAAACACAACTACGCAAAATTCTTGCATACTCATCAATTGCACATCTAGGCTGAATACTAATTATTATTCAATTCTCCCCATCACTAACCCTCCTAGCACTCATTACATACTTAGTGATAACAACCTCAACATTCCTCATCCTTAACTTTAATGACTCCAAAAATATTAACTCCCTAGCAACATCTTGAGCTAAAGCCCCTTTGATAACAGCAATGACACCCCTCCTACTTCTCTCACTAGGAGGTCTCCCTCCAATGACAGGGTTTATACCAAAATGACTAATCCTACAAGAACTGACTAAACAGCAACTTCCCCTGACAGCTGTGATTGCAGCCCTCACAGCCCTTCTCAGCCTCTACTTCTACCTACGACTCTCATATGCAATAACACTAACAATTACTCCAAACAACCTAGCAGGGACCACCCTTTGACGATTCTCTTCATCAAACCCCACCCTTATTCTTACCACAACCACCCTCACTGCGATCCTCCTACTTCCCCTGACCCCGGCAGTCACAGCCCTTCTCACCCTTTAAAAGAGGCTTAGGATAGTACAAGACCAAAGGCCTTCAAAGCCTTAAGCGGGAGTGAAAATCTCCCAGCCCCTGAATAAGACTTGCAGGACACTAACCCACATCTTCTGCATGCAAAACAGACACTTTAATTAAGCTAAAGCCTTTCTAGATGGGAAGGCCTCGATCCTACAAACTCTTAGTTAACAGCTAAGTGCCCCAACCAGCGAGCATCCATCTACTTTCCCCCGCCTGCCAAAAGACAAAGGCGGGGGAAAGCCCCGGCAGATCTTACCCTGCTACTTAGGATTTGCAATCCTATATGTAAAACACCTCAAGGCTTGGTAAAAAGAGGACTCAAACCTCTGTACATGGGGCTACAACCCACCACTTAAACACTCAGCCATTTTACCTGTGGCAATCACACGCTGATTTTTCTCGACCAACCATAAAGACATTGGCACCCTATACCTTATTTTCGGTGCCTGAGCAGGGATGGTGGGCACAGCCCTTAGCCTACTCATCCGAGCTGAATTAAGCCAACCTGGGGCTCTTCTAGGTGACGACCAAATTTATAATGTAATTGTTACTGCACATGCCTTTGTAATAATTTTCTTTATAGTAATGCCAATCATGATTGGAGGCTTTGGGAACTGACTAATCCCACTAATGATCGGTGCCCCTGACATGGCCTTTCCCCGAATAAATAATATGAGCTTTTGGCTCCTTCCCCCATCATTCCTTCTTCTCCTAGCCTCCTCAGGGGTTGAAGCTGGGGCAGGGACTGGCTGAACAGTCTATCCCCCTCTAGCAGGAAACCTTGCCCATGCAGGAGCTTCTGTAGATCTAACAATCTTCTCCCTACACTTAGCAGGTATTTCTTCAATTTTAGGTGCAATTAATTTTATTACAACCATTCTAAACATGAAGCCCCCCGCAATTTCACAGTACCAAACACCCTTGTTTGTCTGAGCTGTCCTTATTACAGCAGTTCTCCTGCTTCTTTCCCTGCCTGTTCTTGCAGCTGGCATTACAATACTACTAACAGACCGAAACCTAAACACAACCTTCTTTGACCCCTCAGGAGGTGGTGACCCAATTCTTTATCAACACCTATTCTGATTCTTTGGTCACCCAGAGGTGTATATTCTTATTCTACCAGGCTTTGGAATAATCTCCCACATTGTGGCATACTATGCAGGCAAAAAAGAACCCTTTGGTTACATAGGAATGGTGTGAGCCATGATGGCCATTGGCCTACTTGGGTTTATTGTGTGAGCACATCATATATTCACTGTTGGAATAGATGTAGATACACGAGCATACTTTACATCAGCAACAATAATCATTGCCATTCCTACTGGTGTAAAAGTATTCAGCTGACTTGCCACCCTTCATGGAGGGGCCATCAAATGAGAGACCCCTCTCCTTTGGTCCCTAGGGTTTATCTTCCTTTTCACTGTGGGTGGCCTAACAGGGATTGTCTTAGCTAACTCATCACTTGACATCATACTACATGACACCTACTATGTAGTAGCCCACTTCCATTATGTTCTGTCAATAGGAGCTGTCTTTGCCATCATAGCAGGATTCGTTCACTGATTCCCCCTCCTCACAGGCTACACCCTTCACAGCACATGATCAAAAATCCACTTTGGTGTAATATTTGTGGGGGTTAACCTGACTTTCTTCCCACAACACTTCCTAGGCCTAGCAGGCATGCCACGACGGTACTCAGACTACCCAGATGCCTATACCCTTTGAAACACAGTTTCATCTCTAGGCTCCCTAATCTCTCTGACTGCTGTCATTATGTTCCTGTTCATCATCTGAGAAGCATTTGCTGCCAAACGTGTGGTGTCAGGAGTTGAACTCACTGCCACAAACATTGAATGACTACATGGCTGCCCTCCCCCATACCATACATTTGAGGAGCCTGCATTTGTTCAAGTTCAACAAGCCCACTAACGAGAAAGGGAGGACTCGAACCCCCATAAACTGGTTTCAAGCCAGCCACAAAACCCTTCTGTCACTTTCTTAATAAGATACTAGTATAGCTGACAATACACTGCTTTGTCAAGGCAGAACCGTGGGTTAGACCCCCGCGTATCTTAATTTAATGGCCCACCCCTCACAATTAGGTTTCCAAGATGCAGCATCACCAGTAATAGAAGAACTTCTTCACTTTCATGACCATGCCCTAATAATTGTTTTTCTTATTAGTACTCTTGTTCTTTACATTATTGTGGCAATGGTCTCCACTCGCCTCACAAATATGTACATTCTAGACTCCCAGGAAATTGAAATCATCTGAACTATTCTTCCTGCCATTATCCTTATCCTAATTGCCCTTCCATCCCTACGAATTCTTTATCTAATAGATGAAATCAACAATCCACACCTAACAGTCAAAGCAATTGGTCACCAGTGGTACTGAAGCTATGAGTATACTGACTACCAAGAAATTGCCTTTGACTCCTATATAGTCCCCACACAAGATTTAGCCCCTGGCCAATTTCGCCTATTAGAAGTCGACCACCGAATGGTTGTGCCCACTGAAGCCCCTGTTCGAGTACTAGTAACAGCAGAAGATGTCCTACACTCATGAGCAGTCCCTGCCCTTGGGGTAAAAATAGATGCAGTCCCAGGGCGACTCAATCAAACAGCCTTCATTGCCTCTCGACCTGGAGTTTTCTATGGTCAATGCTCAGAGATCTGCGGTGCAAACCACAGTTTTATGCCTATTGTAGTCGAAGCAGTACCTCTAAAATATTTCCAAGACTGATCTACACTAATGCTTGAAGACGCCTCACTAAGAAGCTAAACAGGGCCACAGCGTCAGCCTTTTAAGCTGAAAATTGGTGCCTCCCAAACACCCTTAGTGATATGCCTCAGTTAAATCCCGCCCCCTGGTTTGCCATTCTAGTCTTTTCTTGACTTGTTTTCCTTACAATTGTCGTACCAAAAGTCCTTAACTATACTTTCCCCAATGAACCTACCCCCCAAAGCACCCAAATCCCCAAAACAGACCCCTGAACCTGACCATGATAACAAGCTTCTTTGATCAATTTATAAGCCCCACCTATCTAGGCATCCCCCTGATGGCCCTTGCTTTTGTCCTTCCCTGACTTCTGTTCCCGTCTCCTGCCCCTCGATGAGTTAACAATCGCTTCCTCACCCTTCAAAGCTGATTTATCAACCGCTTCACATCACAACTCCTCTCACCAATAAATGTAGGAGGCCACAGCTGAGCCCTTATTCTAGCATCACTAATAACATTCTTACTTTCCCTAAATATGCTAGGACTTCTGCCATATACCTTTACACCCACTACTCAACTATCCTTAAACATAGGACTCGCTGTGCCTCTCTGACTTGCCACTGTGATTATCGGCCTCCGAAATCAACCAACAGCTGCTCTAGGCCACCTACTCCCAGAAGGCACCCCTGTACCCCTTATCCCTGTACTAATCATTATCGAAACAATTAGTCTATTTATTCGACCCCTCGCCCTAGGGGTTCGACTAACAGCCAACCTAACTGCAGGCCACCTACTAATGCAACTTATTGCAACTGCAGCCTTTGTACTAGTGCCAATGATACCTACAGTGGCACTCCTCACATCCATTGTACTGCTACTTCTTACAATCCTAGAAGTTGCTGTAGCTATAATTCAAGCATATGTTTTCGTCCTACTTTTAAGTCTCTACCTACAAGAAAATGTTTAATGGCCCGCCAAGCACATGCATACCACATAGTAGACCCCAGCCCATGACCCCTAACAGGAGCAGTTGCTGCTCTTCTGATAACCTCCGGCCTTGCCATTTGATTCCACTACAACAAAGTTTCACTAATAGTACTAGGAACCATCCTTCTCCTACTAACAATATACCAGTGATGACGGGATATTGTCCGAGAAGGCACATATCAAGGCCACCACACCCCTCCTGTACAAAAAGGCCTCCGATATGGTATAATCCTATTTATTACATCAGAAGTATTCTTTTTCCTTGGCTTTTTCTGAGCCTTCTTCCACTCTAGCCTAGCTCCTACCCCTGAGATTGGAGGCTGCTGACCCCCAACAGGTATCACACCACTAGATCCCTTTGGAGTCCCCCTACTGAATACTGCTGTACTCCTAGCCTCTGGCGTAACAGTAACATGAGCCCATCACAGCATCATGGAAGGAGAACGCAAACAAGCAATCCAAAGTCTTGCCCTAACAATCGTACTAGGCTGTTATTTCACCTTCTTGCAAGGAATAGAATACTATGAAGCCCCCTTTACAATTGCAGATGGTGTCTATGGTTCAACCTTTTTTGTAGCCACAGGCTTCCATGGCCTACATGTCATCATTGGAACCTCTTTCCTTGCTGTCTGCCTGCTCCGACAGATTAAATACCACTTTACAATAGAACATCACTTTGGCTTTGAAGCAGCAGCCTGATACTGACATTTTGTTGATGTAGTATGACTCTTCCTATACATCTCTATCTACTGATGAGGATCCTATCTTTCTAGTACTAACGCTAGTATTAGTGACTTCCAATCACCGGGTCTTGGTTCAAATCCAAGGAAAGATAATGAATCTAATCATAACAGTAATTTTTATTGCCATTGCCCTGTCTACTGTCCTGGCAGTAGTCTCCTTCTGACTGCCCCTAATTACCCCTGATCAAGAAAAATTATCCCCCTATGAATGTGGCTTTGACCCTATTGGATCTGCCCGCCTGCCATTTTCAATGCGGTTCTTCCTAGTGGCAATCTTATTCCTATTATTTGACCTTGAAATTGCCCTACTCCTCCCTCTTCCATGAGGAGATCAACTACCCGACCCAACAATCACATTTTTCTGAGCAGCTCTTGTGCTAGTACTACTTACCCTAGGCCTAATTTATGAATGAATGCAAGGAGGGCTTGAATGGGCTGAATAGGTAATTATTTTAATTAAAATATTTGATTTCGGCTCAAAAGCTCGTGGTTAAAGTCCACAATTACCTAATGACCCCCACACAATTCACATCCTCACTAACTTTTCTAATAGCCCTGGCAGGCCTTACATTCTACCGGACCCACCTTCTCTCTGCCCTGCTTTGTCTAGAAGCAATGATACTTTCACTGTTTGTAGCCCTTTCAGCCTGAACAATACACCTTGACATATCCAGTTTCTCTGCCTCACCCCTGCTTCTACTTGCATTTTCTGCCTGTGAAGCTAGTGCAGGACTAGCACTACTAGTAGCCACTGCCCGCACACATGGCACAGACCACATACAAAGCCTAAACCTACTAAAATGCTAAAAATCCTGATCCCAACAATTATGCTAGTACCCACAACCTGACTCACCCCCGCCAAGACAGTCTGGTCAGCAGCCTTGATACACAGCCTAATTATTGCATTAATTAGCCTGACATGACTACACAGCTCAGGGGAGACAGGGTGATCCTCCCTAAACCACTTTATGGCACTTGACCCTCTTTCCACACCCCTTTTAGTACTCACCTGCTGACTCCTCCCACTAATAATCCTAGCAAGCCAAAACCACACAGCAGGAGAGCCAGTCAACCGCCAACGAATATACATTTCACTACTTACATCACTCCAAATCTTCCTAATTATGGCTTTCTCAGCAACAGAGGTAATTCTATTTTACATTATATTTGAGGCAACCCTTGTCCCCACTCTACTACTCATCACTCGATGGGGTAACCAAGCAGAGCGTCTAAATGCAGGCACCTACTTCTTATTCTATACCCTTGCAGGGTCCCTGCCCCTCCTTGTTGCCCTCCTTCTCCTACAAAATACTACAGGGACTCTCTCCCTTCTCACCCTCCAATATGCACCCGCACTACCAATACTCACAACAGGTGATAAAATCTGATGAGCAGGCTGCTTACTTGCCTTCCTAGTAAAAATGCCACTCTATGGTATGCACCTGTGACTGCCCAAAGCCCATGTAGAAGCACCCATTGCAGGCTCAATGGTACTTGCAGCAGTTCTCCTAAAACTAGGGGGCTATGGAATAATCCGAATAATAATTGTACTTGAGCCTCTCACCAAAGAACTAAGCTACCCATTCATCATCCTAGCCCTATGGGGGGTAATCATAACTGGATCTATTTGCCTACGGCAAACTGACCTAAAATCACTAATTGCTTACTCCTCTGTAGGCCACATAGGACTTGTTGCCGGAGGCATTCTAATCCAAACACCATGAGGATTCACAGGTGCCCTAATTCTCATGATTGCCCACGGACTCACTTCCTCTGCCCTATTCTGCCTAGCTAACACCAACTATGAGCGAACCCACACCCGTACAATAATTCTTGCCCGAGGTATACAAATTGTACTACCCCTAATAACCACTTGATGATTCATTGCAAGCCTAGCAAACCTTGCACTACCCCCTCTACCCAACCTGATGGGTGAACTAATAATCATCACATCTCTATTCAACTGGTCATGGACCACAATTGCACTCACAGGTGCTGGTACATTAATTACAGCAGGTTACTCCCTATACATATTCCTTATAACACAGCGAGGTCCAATCCCACAACACATCATCTCCCTAGACCCCTCACACACCCGAGAGCATCTTCTTATTGCCCTACACCTACTCCCCCTCCTTCTCCTAATTCTGAAGCCTGAACTAATTTGAGGGTGAACATTCTGTAGACATAGTTTAATAAAAATCTTAGATTGTGATTCTGAAGACAGAGGTTAAAACCCTCTTGTCCACCGAGAGAGGCTTGCAAGCAACGAAGACTGCTAACCCTCGTGCCATCGGTTGAATTCCGGCGCTCCCTCGCCTGCTTTTAAAGGATAACAGCTCATCCATTGGTCTTAGGAACCAAAAACTCTTGGTGCAAATCCAAGTAAAAGCTATGCACCCCACACCCTTAATAATAGCCTCAAGCCTACTCCTTATTTTTGCTTTACTCACCTACCCTCTTCTCACCACCTTGTCTCCCACCCCTAAACCTGCTAACTGAGCTGAAACCCATGTAAAAACAGCAGTAAAACTAGCATTTTTTGTTAGTCTTCTCCCACTGTTTCTATTCATTGCAGAAGGGGCTGAAACTGTAATCACCAACTGAACATGAATAAACACCCTAATCTTTGAGATCAATATCAGCCTCAAATTTGACTTCTATGCCCTTATTTTTACCCCTGTGGCATTATATGTAACATGGTCCATCCTAGAGTTTGCACTATGATACATGCACTCAGACCCGTATATAAATCGATTTTTCAAATACCTACTAACATTCCTAATTGCCATGATCATTCTTGTCACAGCCAATAATATGTTTCAAATTTTTATTGGCTGAGAAGGTGTAGGCATTATATCATTCCTCCTCATTGGCTGATGATATGGTCGAGCAGATGCAAACACAGCAGCACTGCAAGCAGTCCTGTACAACCGAGTGGGAGACATTGGCCTTATCTTTGCTATAGCCTGGATAGCAACAAATCTAAACTCATGAGAATTCCAACAAATCTTTTTGGCCACACAAAACCTGGACCTCACCTACCCCCTGCTTGGCCTAATTCTAGCTGCCACAGGAAAATCTGCTCAATTTGGACTCCACCCATGGCTACCATCAGCCATGGAGGGTCCTACGCCGGTATCTGCCCTACTTCATTCAAGCACAATAGTTGTTGCCGGAATTTTTCTCCTCATCCGAATGAGCCCCCTTATAGACAACAACCCGTTCATCCTAACCACATGCCTATGCTTGGGAGCCCTCACCACACTTTTCACAGCAACTTGTGCTTTAACCCAGAATGACATCAAAAAAATTGTTGCCTTCTCAACATCAAGTCAGTTAGGTTTAATGATAGTAACAATTGGACTGAATCAGCCTCACCTTGCCTTCCTTCACATCTGTACCCATGCTTTCTTCAAAGCTATACTATTTTTATGCTCCGGCTCTATTATCCACAGCCTGAATGATGAACAAGACATCCGAAAAATAGGAGGAATACACCACCTTGCACCCTTCACCTCCTCCTGCTTAACAATTGGGAGCCTTGCACTCACAGGAACTCCATTTCTTGCTGGATTCTTCTCCAAAGATGCTATCATTGAAGCCCTAAATACCTCCCACATCAATGCCTGAGCCCTCATCCTCACACTAATTGCCACCTCCTTCACTGCTATCTATAGCCTACGTGTTGTATTCTTTGTTTCAATGGGACACCCCCGCTTTAATGCTCTCTCCCCAATCAATGAAAACGACCCACACGTTATTAACCCTATCAAACGACTTGCCTGAGGGAGCATCATTGCTGGCCTTGTCATCACATCAAACATTATCCTTCCAAAAACACCTGTTATAACAATACCCCCCTCTCTAAAACTTGCAGCACTAATTGTGACAATCTTAGGACTGTTGACAGCCCTAGAACTAGCCAGCCTAACTGCCAAACAATTTACCCCCCACCCAACCCTACCACTACACCACTTCTCCAACATACTTGGCTTTTTCCCAGCAATCATCCACCGGCTTCCTCCAAAAATAAACCTTATACTAGGACAATATATTGCCTCACAGATGGTAGACCAAACATGGCTTGAAAAATCAGGCCCAAAAGCCATCTACACAACCAACTTACCCCTCATCTCAACTACAAGCAACCTGCAACAGGGTATAATTAAAACATTCCTTGCCCTATTTTTCCTCACCTTTGCACTAGCCCTGTTATTGCTCAAAGCCTAAACAGCCCGAAGTGCCCCCCGACTGGAACCACGACACACTTCTAGCACAACAAACAGTGTTAAAAGCAAAGTTCAAGCAGCAATTACTAACATTGCACCCCCAGAAAGATACAACCCTGCAACCCCACTCGTATCTACTCGCACTAAAGAAAAGACACCAACATCACCACCCTCTAAAGATAGGCCAACACCCTCACCAAACATGTAGTATCAAATAGACACCCCAGCTACTAAAACATAAACTGCCACTTTCCACCCTACCTCCCGACTCCCTAAAGTCTCAGGATATGGGTCAGCAGCCAATGCTGCCGAATATGCAAACACTACCAACATCCCTCCAAGATAAATTAAAAATAAAATTAGTGCTAAAAAAGAGGCCCCTTGAACAACTAGTAGACCACAACTTATACCCGCCATGCACACAACTCCCAATGCTGCAAACTGTGGTCCAATATTAGATGCAACCCCAACAGCCCCTGCAACAATACTAAGCATAAACAGAAAAACAATTAAACTCATTATTCCTACCAGGATTCTAACCAGGACTAATGGCTTGAAAAACCACCGTTGTTATTCAACTACAGGAAACCTTAATGACTAGCCTACGAAAAACCCACCCGCTACTTAAAATTGCAAATCACGCACTAGTTGACCTCCCGGCTCCTTCAAATATTTCTGCATGATGAAACTTTGGCTCCCTTCTAGGACTATGCCTTGGTGCCCAAATTGTCACTGGCCTCTTTCTTGCAATACACTACACCTCTGACATTGCCACAGCCTTTTCATCCGTCGCACACATCTGCCGTGATGTTAACTTTGGATGGCTAATCCGAAACATGCATGCTAATGGTGCCTCCTTCTTCTTTATTTGCATCTATCTGCATGTAGGACGAGGCCTTTATTACGGCTCCTACCTTTACAAAGAGACATGAAACATTGGTGTAGTACTTCTACTACTCGTAATAATAACTGCCTTTGTGGGATATGTCCTCCCCTGAGGACAAATGTCCTTCTGAGGAGCAACAGTCATCACCAACCTTCTATCTGCTGTCCCTTATGTAGGGGGCACACTTGTTCAATGAATCTGAGGTGGCTTCTCAGTAGACAATGCCACACTGACACGATTCTTTGCATTCCACTTCCTGCTCCCATTTGTCATCCTTGCTGTTACAATCCTACACCTATTATTTCTTCATGAAACAGGATCTAACAACCCTGCTGGATTAAACTCAGATGCAGACAAAATCCCGTTCCACCCCTACTTCTCCTATAAAGATCTACTTGGCTTTGCCATTATACTGCTTGCACTTACATGCCTTGCTCTGTTTTCCCCCAACTACCTGGGAGATCCTGACAACTTCACCCCTGCAAACCCACTAGTCACACCCCCACACATCAAGCCAGAATGATACTTCCTGTTTGCCTATGCCATCCTGCGATCCATCCCAAACAAACTTGGAGGAGTACTAGCCCTGCTAGCATCTATTCTAGTACTAATACTTGTGCCATTCCTCCACACATCAAAACAACGAAGCCTCACCTTCCGCCCTCTGTCCCAATTTATCTTCTGAACTCTTGTTGCAGATGTAATTATCCTCACATGAATTGGAGGCATACCAGTTGAGCACCCTTATATTATCATTGGACAGGTTGCATCAATCATCTATTTCTCCATCTTCTTAGTCCTATTCCCACTAACTGGTTGGTTAGAAAACAAGCTTCTTCAAACTGCATGCAGCAGTAGCTCAGCGCCAGAGCACCGGTCTTGTAAGCCGGCCGCCGGAGGTTAAAATCCCCCCTGCCGCTCAAAGAAGGGAGATTTTAACTCCCACCCCTAGCTCCCAAAGCTAGCATTCTAAATTTAACTATTCTTTGCTTAATTACATATATGTATTTACCCCATATATCTATGTCAAACATATCAATAATGTACTAGGACATAACATGTATAATCCACATTAATAGGCTGTCAACATTCATTCATCACCATTCTTTCAAGACTTACAGAAGACATAGGAATAAAACTAACACAATTGCATACTAATTTATATTACCCAATTAATTAACCACACACCAAGTTAAGACCTAACACCTAGTTTTAAGAAATCATATATACCAAGGGCCCCCCCCCTGATTTATCAAAATCCGATACAGACAGGGATGACATCTGGTTTAAGCAGTGTACATCGGTCTAATGAAGGTGAGGGACAATTATTTGTGGGGGTTTCACACGGTGAATTATTCCTGGCATTTGGTTCCTACTTCAGGGCCATTTTATTGATATTATTCCCCACACGTACATCGACACTTGCATAAGTTGTTGGTGGAGTCCTAACTAGTCGTTAGCCACATGCTGGGCATTCTTTCTAATGGGCATGGTTATTTTTTTTGTCCTCCTTTCATTTGGCATTTCACAGTGCAGCGCTAAGGTTAACAGACAAGGGTGTACATTTTCCTTGATTGAAGTATACCTCATTCATGGTTTAAGATATAAATAGAAGAATTGCATAACTGATTTCATGAGCATAAATAGCTAGTGGTTTCTCCTAACATAACTAAGGTGTGCCCCCCTCGGTTTTTGCGGGTAAAACCCCCCTACCCCCCTAAACTCGTAAACTAGTATTAATCCTGAAAACCCCCCGGGAAACAGGAAAGTCTCGAGCTAGGAATTTGCCCCCCCAAAATGCATCTATTTACATTATTAAAATAAAATTTTT